TGAAATTAATTGAATGAAGATTTTTTTATAAAAAACGATTTCGGTAGTATTTCATATGTTCGATAGTTCCGTACCGTGTTAATTACCCAATTTTGCTCATTGAGATTCATCGGCAATACAGATTAAGAGCTCGGAATAGATAGTACCTCTCTTTTCTCCCTTTCAAAAATGAAAACAAAAGAAAATTGAAATGATTGAAGTTTTTTTATTTGGAATCGTCTTAGGTCTAATTCCTATTACTTTGGCTGGATTATTCGTAACTGCTTATTTACAATACAGACGTGGTGATCAGTTGGACTTTTGATTAATTAACATCTCTTTTTTTTTTACTGACCTCCTTCTTGCTTTCATATGCGGGAGGTCTAATTCAGATTGCTGCTCAATGATTTGCGAACAGTGGAATTTTGACACAATCTAATAAACAAGAGGGATTTCACGCTCTGTAGGATTTGAACCTACGACATTGGGTTTTGGAGACCCACGTTCTACCGAACTGAACTAAGAGCGTTTTTCTTGTTTTTTCTAAAAAACGAAAAGGCTAGAAAGAGGACATTCTTTAACCCGAATCCATTTTGTACATATATACTATATCATAGTATATCATAAATTTCAGAATTATATGTATGTCCAATTTTATTAAAAAAAGATAGATCTAAAAAAGATCCCTCGTTACTGCTCAGAAGAGTAGTAATAGGTAGGGATGACAGGATTTGAACCCGTGACATTTTGTACCCAAAACAAACGCGCTACCAAGCTGCGCTACATCCCTTTCAATTGGTTTACAGTGTCATTGTAGAGAATTCCTGTCTTGTTTTCCACATCCTTCTTCTTTTTTATTGGTATATCAAATTCATTTCTTCTTTTTCTTCTCATATCAGATAACAAACATATAATTAAAAAATTACTTTTTTTTACGAAAATTCTCTCAATTTCAATTTGACATAAATAGGCGTTTCCTTTTGAAAATGAAATCTATAAGATCATTCTAGTAGACAATATTTCGATTCTCATTTTCAAAGTGGGGGGGGGCGGAAGTTACGTATACAAATACAAGAACTTCTTAACTACATGTACATCCGTAGTTATATATATTACTATATATAATGTAATACAATAAATAAAGAAGAAAGAAGGAGGATTTCAAATGCGAGATCTAAAAACATATCTTTCCGTAGCACCGGTACTAAGTACTCTATGGTTCGCTTCGTTAGCAGGTTTATTAATAGAGATTAATCGTTTATTTCCAGATGCATTAACATTTCCCTTTTTTTCATTCTAGTTATTAACATCAGAAAGGGGTTAAAAATTTTAGAGATACAATCAACGATCGGGGACTAATCCCCCCCCCCTTTTTTTTTCGAATTTATTCTAAAAAAATAATTAGAAAAAAGTGGGGGGGCGAAAGGTCATAAAAATGAGGGTTCAGGATCCACTTAAATTAGTAATAGAACAAAAAAAGTGTTGCTAGGGAAAGAGTATCCGATGAGATACTTAAAAAAAATACTCTACAAAGATTTTCCGTTTTCACAAAATCATTGTCTTGCTTATTATTTGATTTTGATTTAATTACTAATTAATATTCATTGCAACGAAATATTTCAAAATTTTTTTTAGTTAACAGCTTCTATTTTTTTGGTTCTTGTTCTTTCTGGATCCTAAAAATAAAATAGAAGATTGGGGTGAATCATAAATCCAAAGGAGGTTTCATGGCCAAGGGTAAAGATGTTCGAGTAACAATTATTTTGGAATGTACCAGTTGTGTTCGAAATGATATTAAGAAAGAATCAGCGGGAATTTCCAGATATATTACTCAAAAGAATCGGCATAACACCCCTAGTCGATTAGAATTGAGAAAATTCTGTCCCTATTGTTATAAACATACAATTCACGGGGAAATCAAGAAATAGATCAAATTGAGTGCTTGTATGTCACCTTTTATTTTAAGAACAGGAATAATGCTAGTATCTATATATTATTACATATATATAAATATAAACAAATAAATCAATAGAAAGAAATCTAATCCTATATTCTTAATTCTATATAGAAACTCTATCCTATATAGAAATATAAATCGTTTTTATTTTGATCCGATCAAAATAGGATTTTAGAGATTAGGATTTTATAGAGATAAGGAATAAAAAAATTATGAATAAATCTAAGCGGCTTTTTACTAAATCCAAGCGATCTTTTCGTAGGCGTTTGCCCCCGATCCAATCGGGGGATCGAATTGATTATAGAAACATGAGTTTAATTAGTCGATTTATTAGTGAACAAGGAAAAATATTATCTAGACGGGTGAATAGAGTGACTTTAAAACAACAACGATTAATCACTATTGCTATAAAACAAGCTCGTATTTTATCTTTGTTACCTTTTCTTAATAATCAGAAACAATTTGAAAGAAGTGAGTCGACCCCTAGAACTACTAGCCTTAGAACCAGAAAAAAATAGACTTATTCTTCAATTCAATAACAATTCCAATCTGAAGGAATTAAAAAAGAGATTAACATTTTATTCGAAAAATCCAATCAAGAATCAAAATTTGATTGTTATGTCTGTGTCTGTCAGAAAAAAAAAAAGAAAAGAATTGTCGAAAAGAAAAAGAATAACTCTTTTTTTAGCGACTATATACTCTCGTTTTGTTTTGACGACTTTTTTATAATACTAATTTCTACTCTACCTTCCCCGAGCTCATTCTCCTTAGAACTCTATTTCAAATATTTTAGTGGATTTCTTCCAATCCCCTTATTCTTTTATCTCATTCGAAATTGTATAAAGACAACTCCTATTTAATAGAGCTATTTGTGCAAGTATTTTCCGATTAAGAAGTAATTGATTTTTGTACAGATTGTGTATGAATCGGTTATAACTATAGAATACCCCCATTTCGTGAATTACGGCATTTATTCGAGTGATCCATAAACGGCGAAAATCTCTTTTTCTTTTACCCCTATCCCGATGAGCCGAAACTAAAGCTCTTATTCTCTGTTGAGTCATAGTTCGTGTAAGTCGTGAATGAGCCCCTCGAAAGCTTGATGCAAATAAACGAAGTTTTGTTCTACGCCTCCGAGCTATATATCCGCGTTTAATTCTAGTCATTGAATAAATCAAACTTTGATGAATAACTAATTCTTTTTTTAGTTATTCTTTTCCCCTTTACTAGTCTATTAATAACCAAACGAATTATTCCAATGTATAAAAAAAAATTCCAATGGCTTTTGCTACTCTAACCTTCCCCACCACTATTTTTTGCTAGGTATTTTCCTTTGCTTTGAAAGGATAAATTGCCTTATACTTTATATAAAAAAAATAGAATAACTACAAAAAGTAGTAAATAGAAATTGATAAATAGTGGGTTCCATCGTTTCTATGGTTACTTCTAAAACGGTGAGGTCCTCTCTATACACCGGAGCTCCTTCTTTAAATTAATCAATACGATTGGTAACTTGTACAATTCACATTCTTTGGCTCTACCCCATCAATATTCCAGTAATAGGTCTTTCACAATGAGATCCACTTTATACAGTAACGGTATTTCATTTGTAAAATTGATTTGGTCGTTTACCCTGTTAGTCCGTTCTTTTATTTCAAGAGTGGATATGGAATTTCCCCCGCTTAATGGATAACCATTTGTTATCATTGGGGGTTTTCTAAAAAATGGAATGGAGTTGATTGGATTTGCACCAATGTAAACCATAAGTTTCAGACACAATAGAAGATATGAACGATCTATCTTTTTTAAATAATGAATGGAGTTCCTCAATTCTATTTTATTCACAGGTACTGATCCTTGATATTTCAAAAAGAATTTCCTTTGTGTGTCTCAGTCTATGATCTAAACGAGTCGCACATACACCCGAGTACATGTTCCTCGTCGCTGAGGGCATCCCCGAAGCGCTGGGGATTTCGTGACATTTCGGATTGGCTGTCTTGTATTTCTAATAAGTTGTTTAATGGTTGGCATACGGAATCATATAAATAATGGGCTGGTTTAGATTAGTTCTAACCGGCTAATTCTGAATTACTTCTCTTCAAGATTCTCTTCAATATATTTTTTTTTAATATTGAAGAGAATATGAAACTAAACCTTTAATCTAAAAAGATATAAAATTAGAAATTGTAGATTTGCATGAAATCGCTCCTATTTTTTATTGAACCGCGACAAGATCAACAATTCCATGAGCTTGGGCTTCTGTTGCTGACATAAAAACATCCCTTTCCATGTCTTCGGATACAACCCATATAGGTTTGCCCGTTCTTTGTACATAAACCCTTGTGATAGTTTCGCGAAGTTTTAGTAGTTCTTCCGCTTCCAAGATAAATTCTCCCGTTTGTGCCTCATAAAACGAACTAGCGGGTTGATGGATCATTACCCTGATGATATAATAGAAAATTTTCTTCTATTTCGCAGAATGAGGCGCGATAACCAAAAAAACAGAGAAAATTGAATAACCGTACAGGCTTTTTTTGTGCATTGCATACGGCTCCACAATGGAATTTACTTTTTTGACCTTTCCTTTTGGCGAAAGAAAACAAAATATAGGTTGTATTATACGCAGATCCCGAAATCATCCAATTACCATCCTTCTTTTTTGTAGGAGTTAAAAAAATACTATGATGGTTCCGTTGCTTTATATATCATTTTTTTGCTTCGTCTATGATTCAGCAATCCCAAAGTGTCTTTTTTTTTTTTTTTATAAATTTTTTAAATAAGCTTCCGGTGTGAAAACAAAGTTTGTGACGCTGAGATGTGCCCGAATAGGTAAGATATCATTTTGAAATACCCCTTCCTTATCTCATACTACTCTTTCAATATATAATCTAATTTTTTTTTAATCTAAAAAATTTCATATCGAATTCGAAGTGCCATGCTATTATTACTTAACTAATTCATATTTTCGATGGCGAAGGCATAGTATTTTTTTCTCGAAAATAAAAAAACTCATTGGCGCCAAGCGTGAGGGAATGCTATACGTTTGGTAATTGCTCCTCCGACTAGGATAAAGGATGCTATTGAAGCGGCCAATCCCATGCATATTGTCTGTACATCGGGTCGCACAAATTGCATAGTATCATAAATAGCCATTCCAGATATTACCCATCCACCAGGAGAGTTTATAAACAAATAAAGATCTTTGGTATCCTTTTCTATACTGAGATATATCATAAGACTAATAAGTTGATTCGAGATTTCGGTATCAACCTCTTGGCCTAAAAAAAATAATCTTTCTCGATAAAGTCGGTTGATTAGGATAAAATTTTATTCCTTAGGAGCCGTACAGGCACCTTTTGATGCATACGGTTCAACAAAAATTGTGAAAAAATCAATGTGTCGATTCCAACCCCCCTTTTTTTTCATAGAAGGTTTTTCTTTCTAACTTATAACGGAAGGACTTGCTCCCAAAAGTAAAAGAAAAAATCTGTTTTGGCCCCTTTTATTAGATATTATAATCCTATAATAAAACGATTGATTAAGCCTGTCAGACTAACTTGATTCGTTGATATTTTTTTTTCATCGAGATTCAGTTGAAATGGCGATGGTTTTTTCTTGTTCCTGAACGGGCTTCTTCCTTTTTTTATTCCATTTTTTAGGTTTATGCTCTACCCCGAGTAAAAGGAAAAATTTGCCCGATTTTTATTTGCACATATAGGACAAATGAACCAAATACCGCATCTTTTTTTACTACTCCTTCTTTTTTTTTCAATTCATTTCTTTCACATGTCTTCTGTCAACTAGTCAACAAATTTTTAATTATATTATTTGATTTGAGCAACAGTATGTTTTAGATCATCCTGTTTCAATTTTTTTTTTTTTTTATAGAATTTTTTATCATAATTTTGCATATTATATAAGTAGTAATTATCAAAATATTATATATTAATTATCAATTGGGTTTTTACTAAACGGAGCCTGGATACTTCATTTTATTAGTCCGATCACGTAAACCATAAAAAAATTTTGATAATCTAATATCAATCTAAATACTCCCTGCATTTAATTCCACTTTATTTTTTGCGCTTCGCGTTACAAATTTTTGATAATTCAATCAATCTTTTTGGGCGAAACAGAGGATATCTCGATCGAGGGAGAAAATGGGGAAATCCCATATAGCCCAATATATCTGACAAGTCGCACTATATGTCAACCCAAGATGTATCTCCTTCTCCAGGACTTCGAAAAGGTACTTTTGGAACGCCAATAGGCATGAAATGAAAAAAAAAGAGAATGAAGTTCTCTATTTCACTTTGATGTGGAAACGTAAGACTGGGGGTTTCTTTTTTTAATACTATTATCCTTTTTTCCTACTTTATTAATCATATTTAAATTAATTATATTTAATACATAAGTTGAATAAGCTAAAATAAAATATAAAATAAAAGTAAAGGAAATTTTTTACGAACGGGCTTCTGAATGATGAACAACAATAGCTATCTTGGTTCATATAAAATAGGATTCACCCCCATTGCGTATTGGTACTTATCGGATATAGAATAGATCCGCTTCCCTTTTTTCTTATGAATCGAATTGTTCCATTATTACTAACAGAATAGAACAAATATTAATCCTTTCTACGAAATAATTACCTAAAAAAGGGGGGGTCCATAACATAGTTTTTTCCAATGCAATAAAGTTACATAGTGTCTATTTTTCGTTGATAAAGGGGTATTTCCATGGGTTTGCCTTGGTATCGTGTTCATACTGTTGTATTGAATGATCCCGGTCGTTTGCTTTCTGTTCATATAATGCATACTGCTCTGGTTGCTGGTTGGGCCGGTTCGATGGCTCTATATGAATTAGCAGTTTTTGATCCCTCCGACCCTGTTCTTGATCCAATGTGGAGACAAGGTATGTTCGTTATACCTTTCATGACTCGTTTAGGAATAACCAATTCGTGGGGCGGTTGGAATATTACAGGAGGGACTATAACGAATCCGGGGCTTTGGAGTTACGAAGGGGTAGCCGGAGCACATATCGTGTTTTCTGGCTTGTGCTTCTTGGCAGCTATTTGGCATTGGGTATATTGGGATCTAGAAATTTTTTGTGATGAACGTACAGGAAAACCTTCTTTGGATTTGCCCAAGATTTTTGGAATTCATTTATTTCTTTCAGGAGTGGCTTGCTTTGGTTTTGGCGCATTTCATGTAACAGGATTATATGGTCCTGGAATATGGGTATCCGACCCTTATGGACTAACCGGAAAGGTCCAACCCGTAAACCCGGCGTGGGGCGTGGAGGGTTTTGACCCTTTTGTTCCGGGAGGAATAGCCTCTCATCATATTGCAGCAGGGACGTTGGGTATATTAGCGGGCCTATTCCATCTTAGTGTTCGTCCGCCTCAACGTCTATACAAAGGATTACGTATGGGCAATATTGAAACCGTCCTTTCCAGTAGTATTGCTGCAGTCTTTTTTGCAGCTTTTGTTGTTGCTGGAACTATGTGGTATGGTTCTGCAACTACTCCCATCGAATTATTTGGTCCTACTCGTTATCAATGGGATCAGGGATACTTTCAACAAGAAATATATCGAAGAGTTAGTGCTGGACTGGCTGAAAATCAAAGTTTATCAGAAGCTTGGTCTAAAATTCCGGAAAAATTAGCTTTTTATGATTATATTGGTAATAATCCAGCAAAAGGGGGGTTATTCCGAGCGGGTTCAATGGACAATGGGGATGGAATAGCTGTTGGATGGTTAGGACATCCCGTCTTTAGAAATAAAGAAGGGCGTGAACTTTTTGTACGTCGTATGCCTACTTTTTTTGAAACATTTCCGGTTGTTTTGGTAGACGGAGACGGAATTGTTAGAGCCGACGTCCCTTTTAGAAGGGCAGAATCAAAATATAGTGTCGAACAAGTAGGTGTAACTGTTGAGTTTTATGGTGGTGAACTCAATGGAGTGAGTTATAGTGATCCCGCAACTGTGAAAAAATATGCTAGACGGGCTCAATTGGGTGAGATTTTTGAATTAGATCGTGCTACTTTGAAATCCGATGGTGTTTTTCGTAGCAGTCCAAGAGGTTGGTTTACTTTTGGACATGCTTCGTTTGCTCTACTTTTCTTCTTTGGACACATTTGGCATGGTGCTAGAACCCTCTTCAGAGATGTTTTTGCTGGTATTGATCCAGATTTGGATGCTCAAGTGGAATTTGGGGCATTCCAAAAACTTGGAGATCCAACTACAAAAAGACAAACAATCTGATGCAACATTTCTTTTTTTCTTCTAGTTTCTGTTTGCGATTTTATTTAATAGGTAGGGTACTGGAGGAATCTTTATTTAAACCGCTGCCGTTTCTTTAACTCTTTTTCTTTTTTTATTTATCCAGAGGGATACTCCCAAGTAAACAAAACAGGTATGAAAGCTATAATTGTAAACCACGATCAAATTTATGGAAGCATTGGTTTATACATTTCTCTTAGTATCCACTTTAGGGATAATTTTTTTCGCTATTTTTTTTCGGGAACCACCTAAAATTTCAACTAAAAAATGAAATAATTTTTCATTATCTTCATTGACGTAATCAGCCTCCAAATATTTGGAGGCTGATTACGTCAACTAGTCCCCGTGTTCCTCGAATGGATCTCTTAGTTGTTGAGAGGGTTGCCCAAAGGCAGTATATAGAGCATACCCAGTAAAACTTACAAGTAACCCAGATATAAAGATGGCGACTAGGGTTGCTGTTTCCATTATTATAGAATTGAAAGACCACAATGGATCTATGCTAAGATCGTTTATTTACAACGGAATGGTATACAAAGTCAACAGATCGTAATGAATACAAAATAAGATTTATGGCTACACAAACTGTTGAGGATAGTTCTAGATCTGGTCCAAGAAGCACTACTGTAGGGAAGTTATTGAAACCATTGAATTCCGAATATGGTAAAGTAGCTCCTGGATGGGGAACTACCCCTTTGATGGGTGTTGCAATGGCTCTATTTGCGGTATTCTTATCTATTATTTTGGAGATTTATAATTCTTCTGTTCTACTGGATGGAATTTCAGTGAATTAGACTGAGAAGAATCTGGAAGCCCCAGTTTTTAGCTGAATATAAAAAAGTAAAGTATGTAGGTCTAAAAATTTTAGCCTATTCTCCTTTAGTAGTTCGACCGCGAAATTTTTTTTCTGCATTGTATATTTCCGGAATATGAGTGTGTGACTTGTTAGAATTGACCCTATGGATAGTACAGAGAATGGGATCTGTCATCTTTATCAAGATGGTTTTACTTCGTCGGATATTCATTCGAGTATCCGGAGCACGAAATAGATCAAATAGATCACAAAGTATTCGAACTATGATTCATACTTAATATTCAGACCTCGTAGCCGGACTTCTTTCCGTTCTATCTTATAAACTTTAATAAATCAAAATATTTTTCTGCTTTTAAACTCGTATTTGGATCAAAGGACAAGCGCTTCTTTGTATTTTATGTTTTTTTTAGTCATTATAGCTATTTTTTTGATTAAATAAGTGATGATCCAATGGTTCTCACTCAGTGAATTTTGGACTTTGAAGGTTTCATTGAATTATCGTGGTTCTCGTATGAATCTGAGGTTTCAATTGATTAGTTACGTAGGGTCTTAACAAGATAATTCCTATCAATAATAAAGAAAACAAAAAGAAATCCCCATTCCCCGTTCCATACAAATACCAAATAAAAAGGCAATAAAGATAGGTAATCTAGAAGATTCAAGAGGCCTGTAACGATCAACACAACATAAAGACGAATGAGCTGACTTGATTTTTTGGCATTTAACCACAAAGAAGAGCTTTCGCATTTTGACTCTTTCATATCTTTTAATAATATTGAATGAGAGAGAAGTTTAAAACTTTATATTCCATATCCGTTTCAATCAGTATGTGGTTCTTTTTTTTGTTTGAGCTGTACGAGATGAAATTCTCATATACAGTTCTTGGAGGGGGAGTAACCTTGGTTTACCTATCTCAATAAAGTTTATGATTGGTTCGAAGAACGTCTTGAGATTCAGGCGATTGCA